TTATTGGATTTGTTGCTAAAATATCGGTATTAAACCCGAAACTCCCGGCGGATGGCCAGTGACCCAAGTAAACGAAAGAATCGGTTAAATTTTTCATATAATATCCTCTTCTAGCTAAACTATAAAAAAAGAACTCTGTCCTTTTTTTTTTATTCTTTTTTTTTTTCAATAAAAAGAAAATTTAATTTAATAATTTAATTTACCCATTTGGATATTTGTAAACAGAATCAAAAACCTATTCGATTTACAAATGTATTTTCCAAAATTTTTAATTTTCAATAATAATAATGAGACTTATTAGAATTAAGCTAGAATTTGAGACCAAGTTTTATGTCAATTTCAAAAAACCTCCTTTTTTCGCAACACTCCTTAAAAAAAAGTTTCCATTAAACTAAAAGAATAAGGGGAAGGAAGAAAGCGAATCGATGTACTAATTCCCCATCCTCAAATTAGTCCTTCCCAGGGATTGTTGTCTCAATGAATAATTGTAGGAGTTAAATCTTGATAGAATAAAAAAACTACGAAAAAAATCCAGAATTTTCTTATTTATAGGATTAAACAAAAGGATTCGCAAATAAAAGCGCTAATGCTACAACCAGGCCATAAATTGTTAAAGCTTCCATAAAAGCCAAACTAAGCAATAAAGTACCTCGGATTTTTCCTTCTGCCTCAGGTTGTCTCGCGATACCTTCGACAGCTTGACCCGCAGCTGTACCTTGACCAACTCCAGGTCCAATAGAAGCAAGCCCAACAGCCAACCCAGCAGCAATAACCGAAGCAGCAGAAACCAGTGGATTCATGATAAGTTCCTCACACCAAAATAAAGAAATAGTTAATGATACAATCATCCAATAACTTAGGACTTAATTATAATTTAATTATAATTAAGTCATCGCTAGGATTCATCCAGCAAAAAAAACCACAAACTTTAATTGAAATAATATAATAATATTATTGAATCAAAGAATTACTTTGAGATTAGTTCCTATCCGCGGGATTTTTAAAAATTCATAATATATATATACGACTTTTTTATGCCATTTATTTTTTGTGAACCATTCTTTGAATTCTTTGTTCTTTTTTTATCGTTTTTTCAGCCAATTAACAGAAAAAAAGGAAGAACTTCTAATCGAATCCCTATCTAAATCGAAATTCACAAAAGTAGTGGGACAGATTATATAGATCTTTAACTCATATATACCTAGTCAATATCAAATATCACATATACAAGTGTTTCTTACATAACGTAAACCAACTATTCTATAATTGGGCTAACCTAAAAACGAATAAAAAAAATAGTTAATGATGACCCTCCATAGATTCACCTATATAAGCCGCAGCTAAAGTGGCAAAAATGAGAGCTTGAATCCCGCTTGTAAATAATCCAAGGAACATGACGGGTATAGGAACCACTAAAGGTACTAAAGAAACAAGAACAACAACTACTAATTCATCGGCTAATATATTTCCGAAAAGTCGAAAACTAAGTGATAGGGGTTTTGTAAAATCTTCTAAGATGTTAATGGGTAAAAGAATTGGAGTTGGTTGAATGTATTTACTGAAATACCCTAATCCTTTTTTGCTAAGACCCGCATAAAAATAGGCTGCTGATGTGAGTAAAGCTAACGCAACCGTCGTATTTATATCATTCGTTGGTGCTGCTAACTCCCCTTGAGGTAACTGGATAATTTTCCACGGTAAAAGGGCTCCCGACCAGTTAGAAACAAAAATAAATAAAAACAGGGTTCCAATAAAGGGAACCCACGGACCATATTCTTCTCCAATCTGGGTTTGACTCACGTCTCGAATGAATTCAAGGACAAATTCAAAGAAATTTTGGCCGTCAGTTGGAATGGTTTGGGGATTGCGAACCGCTATAACTGCGGAAACTAATAAGATAGCAATTACAACCCAAGAAGTAATAAGGACTTGGGCGTGGACTTGGAAACCCCCTATTTGCCAATAGAAATGTTGGCCTACTTCGACACCAGATATCTCATATAACCCTTCTTTTATTAGTGTGTTGATGGAACATGATAAAACATTCATATTGCCCTCTGGCAGAAAAAAGAACTTTAAATTATTTTGATTCAAGATCCCCCCCTTTTTTACTTAATTTACTTTAATTTTATATTTTAGTTTTGGATACCAACTAAACAAATCACACAATATACCCAGTTTTTTATCTCTTTTTCTTTTGTATGATTCAGGAGTAGTAACCGATTTTATAAATAGAAATACAGGGAGCCCCTCCCTCAAAAAAATTTTTGATTTATTTATCTTATTATTAATCAAGAATTTTGTATATAGCTAGAACGACCCTCACAAATTGCGAATACTAATTTGTTAAGAATGAATCGAATTGAAGCTATAGCGTCATCATTTGCTGGAATAGAAATATCCGCGAGATCGGGATTACAATTTGTATCGATTAAAGAAATGGTTGGAATTCCCAAAGTGATACATTCTCTAAGAGCCGTATATTCTTCTTGCTGATCGA